ATTAATTTCTCATAAGGGTATTGAATGGTTACAGGTAAACGATTCGTGTGAGATAAGGTAATCATGAAACCTTGACCAATGTACCTTGCAGCTCGTACTGTTTGTTGACCATAATTCATGAACCCAGTTACCATAGGGAACATATCGTAAATATCTATAGAAATTTTCTATTTGTTTCTTTCTCTTGTTTGAGACAAATGGTAAATATAAAATATCACTATTTTTTATAGCGAAAGAAGTTGGGAAGAAGTTGTTAATAATAGATTACCGAGAGAAATAGGTAAAAGAAATTTCCATCCAAGATTTAATAGTTGGTCCATTCTCAGCCTTGGTAGAGTCCATCTTGTTGTGATAGAAAGGAATAAAAATAAAAAAGTTTTAGCTAATGTAATAAAGATACCAATTATAGCTCCAACTATTTTTATTTTTCTTGCTTTATTTACTTCAAAAAATTCAGGAATAAATATGTACGGAATAGAAAGATTCCAACCGCCCAAGTAAAGAACTGTTACAAATAATGACGAAACTAGTAAATTTAAATATGAAGCAACGTAAAATAAACCAAATTTGATACCTGAATATTCGGTTTGATAACCTGCTACTAATTCTTCTTCTGCTTCTGGTAAATCAAAGGGTAATCTCTCACATTCCGCTAGTGAAGAAATTAGAAAAACGAAAAATCCTATAGGTTGACGCCATAAATTCCACCCCCAAAAACCATATTTTGATTGCGCTTCAACTATATCAACTGTACTTGAACTGTTAGATAATCATAGTCGGTGATAACATCACTGCTACCATCTCTATTACAGAACCGTACATGAGATTTTCATCTCATACGGCTCCTCGAGGGTCACAGATAAATCTAAAAACCTGTTCGATATTCTTTATTAATTTTAATATGTTTGTACGATAGATAAACAAACTAAAAATATATTTATTGTAAGGTCCCGAATTAGACCAATGAAATTCTGTCTGCTAGAGAATATATTTCTAATAAACCGTGCTTCGGAATTGATCTCATCTTTTTTTTAACCATTCAATTGTTCTTTGTTGAGTAATAACTTAATCCTTGAATAAAATATTTTTTTTTAGCAATTTTTATTAATAGATTAATAGAAATTTCAACCTATGATTTTTGATTACAAAAATTAGACATTCGTTCATGAATCAGGATAAGAATTCTAATTCTTTAAAGTTCTATCATAGAAAATAAAAAAGCTGTCTTTGTTTTCTATTCTATTTTCCATTCTTTCTATTTTTTTTGTTCCTATTCTCCTTTCTCATAAAAGGGGGGACGTAAAAAAGGGTAAAAGATTACTTCGTTCTTAATAGTTATTTACTTAATCGGGGATAGGAGCATACTCTGGATCGAAATCATGGGGAGTACTACTTGGTCGTTTCTACTAACTTAAAGCCCCAATTTGATTTTCTTGATGTCGAAATATTCGGTTGGATAATTTGCATTATTTACATTACTAATCCTTTTTGTATCTTGGTGTTCCTAATCATCCACTCTTTTTTGCTCAATCCTCTATGGGAATAGATAGTAACAATTTTCTCGAATCTAGAATTGGATCTTTTATTTTAAACCCGCTTCAAGCCATGATGACTAATGAATCAAGCTTGGGGTAAACAGTATAGTATCGACTTTTGTTTTCTTTTCATTTAACTCTTGTACATAGGCAATGAGACTCCACTTTTACTGCGAATTTTTAAGCTGTTTTCTTTCACTCATATAACTATCTGGTTTAGTTCATTTAACTTTTTCCTAGAAATGAAAAACGAAATAAGAGAAAGTTTATGTTTTAACGAATCACACGTAGAGATATTGATAACACACATAGAGTTAATGGTATTTCATAACTAATTGATTGAGCAGCAGCTCGCAGACCACCTAAAAAGGAATATTTATTATTTGATCCATATCCTGACATAAGAAGTCCAATGGGAGCAATACTTGAAATAGCAATCCATAAAAAAACACCTATACTGAGATCGGCTAGAACAAGATGATAACCAAAAGGAATTACTGAATAACTTAACAAGATGGATATGACAGCTAGGGAGGGGCCAATACTGAATAAACTAATATTTCCTCTAGATGGAAGAAGATTCTCTTTAAAAAGCAATTTTGTCCCATCCGCTAGAGCTTGAAGAATACCTAAAGGACCCGCATATTCAGGGCCAATACGTTGTTGTATCCCGGCAGATATTTCTCTTTCTAACCAAACAATTACGAGTACACCTATTGTAATTCCTAATACAGTAGTTAAAATAGGGACAAACAGCCATATGATACCATAGATTTCTTTTAAGAATTCCAACCTAGAAAAAGAATTGATAGCTTCTACTTCTCTTGTATTAATTATCATTTCAACGATCAACTTCTCCCATAATGATATCGATGCTACCTAGTATCGTCATAATATCAGCCAATTTCATTCGTTTAACTAATTGAGGAAGAATTTGCAAATTGACAAAACCTGGTGGTCTAATTTTCCATCTCCAAGGAAAAACATTCTGATCTCCTATCATAAAAACCCCCAATTCTCCTTTTGGGGCTTCGACTCTTACATAAAGTTCTTGCTTTGACAATTCAAAAGTAGGAGAAGGTTTTTTACTAATGAATCGGTATTCAAAATCATTCCATTCGGTATTTCTGACTCCAGCAAAGCGCCGGGTTTCTAAATTCTCATAGGGCCCTCCTGGAATTCCTTCCAGAGCCTGTTGAATAATTTTTATAGACTCTGTCATTTCACTGATTCGTACTAAATAACGAGCTAATGAATCCCCCTCTTTTTGCCATTGGACTTCCCAGTTAAATTCGTCATAACACTCATAATTATCAACCTTACGAAGATCCCATTGTATTCCGGAAGCTCGTAACATTGGTCCTGATAAACCCCAATTTATTGCTTCCTCTTCACTAACAACGCCTACCCCTTCAACTCGTTCTAAAAAAATAGGATTCCGCGTAATGAGCTTTTTATATTCAGCAACCTCCCTTAAAAAATAATCGCAAAAATCCAAACATTTATCTATCCAGCCATGAGGTAGATCGGCGGCTATTCCTCCAATACGAAAATAATTATGCATCATTCGCATACCGGTGGCAGCTTCGAATAGATCATATATTAATTCTCGTTCTCGAAAAATATAGAAGAAGGGAGTCTGTGCACCAATATCTGCCAGAAAGGGTCCAAGCCATAACAAATGAGAAGCTATACGACTCAACTCCAACATAATTACTCTGATATAGCTAGCTCTTTTAGGGACTTGAATATTTCCCAATCGCTCTGGTGCATTTACAGTTATTGCTTCTGTAAACATAGTAGCTAAATAATCCCAACGTGTTACATAAGGTAAATATTGTATAATTGTTCGATTTTCTGCAATTTTTTCCATCCCTCTATGTAAATAACCCAATATTGGTTCACAGTCGATAACATCTTCACCATCTAGAGTAAGGATAAGTCGAAGAACACCATGCATTGATGGGTGGTGAGGACCCATATTCACTATCATGAGGTCCTTTCTTGTAACTGGTGCAGTCATAGGTTTTTTCCCGATTCATTCTTCCATGAATTGCTGAAAATCAAAAGAGGGTCATCAAAAGTAAAATCATTTTTTAAATTAACGCGTTTTTATCTCTCGAATATTTAACTGACCTATTAATTCTTTATAACGTACTCTATTTTTTTTTGATAAATAAACTAGTAGTCGTTGGCGCTTTCCCAAAATTTTCCGCAGACCTCTCTGAGATAAATAGTCTTTTTTGTTCAATTCCAAATGGGAAGTAAGCTTTCGTATTTTATTAGTAAAACAGAATACTTGGAATTCCACAGACCCCGGGTTTTCTTCTTTTTCTTTTTGTGAAATAACTGAAATGACTGAATTTTTTACCATAAAAAAATACCCCTTTTTTTACAAATATGGATTTTACTGATCAGTAATAATAATGCGAGTTAGTGGTATACATAAGAAACTTATTTTTTATGGAATTCTATATCTAATTTTATTAAATAAAAAGAATCGATCCAATTAAACTGGCATTCGAATAGGTATACAAAACAATAGTCTATTTTGCATTTTCAAAAGAAAATTGTTAAAAAAATCTTAAAATTAAGAAGATTTTGTTGATTCGTTTTTAGAAATAATGGATACCTCATTACATTAAATTAGTATCATATATTAGACTAAAATGTCAGACAAGTTATATGGGCATTTGTTTGCTTTCATATATCAGATATGGTACTATATAAAGTTTCATTAATTACTTTTCAATTGCGGGATACATACGTAGCCTTAACAGACTGAAACGACTTCCGTTATTTGTATCAAACCAATAGCGATTCATACAAGCTAAATCTTCTAATCGATAATTGGGCCAAAGAAGTAATTTAAATTTAATTAATTGACGTCTATCAAGATCGTTATTTTCATTCAAAAATTGACTAGAACTTTTTAAATTATTCCCATTACAAAATATTATATTTTTATCGATACCTTGACTATTCTTTGAATGGAAACAAATTAGAATTCTCAATTCTCTACGACGTCGAGACGCGAAAATATTTTCAGGGAAAAACAAATAAGAATTATTATTTCCAGTTAGATGGCTTCGGATGGATTTATCAAAATACTCCTTATCGGCATATATTTTCTCTTGGTATCTTTGATTAATACGATGTCTACTCGTATGAACTAATGAAATATTTATGGTTTGGTGCATAATAAACTGGCCTGATTTTTTTACAGACAGACGAAGAGGTTCGATAATCAATCTTCCCCTTTTCATCAATTCTGTAAGAGTTAAATTCTTTTTAATCAGCATTATATCAAGATTCATTTCTCTCCTTTGAATAGAGGATAGGACTATTTTTTTTGGATTTTTCAGTCTAAGCAGCAGACAATATACTTTGATATTATTGATCATTCTTTGATTCAAAGCACCATCCCATCTTAATTGAAAAAGTAAATATCTTTTGAGGAAGAAATCAAGTTCTGCTTCTGTATTGCTCTTGTATTGTTTTTTCTTTTGTAGTTTTTTCATGGCTGATTCTGAATAAGTTTCCGCAATCCCGTTTTCTTGGTTTAATAGAACAGATACAGGACTTTCTTGGTTTTGCATAGTTGATCGAAGAGCTCTTTGATTTGCAAATTCTTTTTCTTTTTTATTCTTGAATTCAAAATATTTTTTTTCGTTTGACGGTATAATTCCTTTTTGTTTTCTATTCAGGTTTTTAGTTTCACTAAGATTTTCATTTATATTCAAATTCAAAAAAAGGAATTTACTTGGTATAAACCAGGGTTTCATTTTATATGCATTATAAAATAGGAAAAATTCTGGAAAGAACCAAAGTTCTAGATTTGATATAGGATGACTTAGTATTTCTGTATTCATTCCCATCCAATCCCATTTTTTTTTTTGATTGGATGAATTGCTTTCTTCATCTTGATGAATCATAAAATAAAAAAGATCTTTTTTATCAATTTTATCAATTATTTGATAATTTGGAGCCTCGGTCTTAGTATTTTGGTTCCTATTGGTATTGACCTTGACCCAAGCTTCAATATCTATTTTTTTTTGAAAACAAAAATTGAGAATTTTCCAATCAAAATATTTTCGATCCATATTTTTTTCCATATATATATTAGCACTTTTTCCTAGAAAATTATTGATAGGGATATAGGCTAATCTAGCAAATTTTTTGCTTTTTTGTGTATTGTAATTATAAAAATTATTTTGATTTTTATTTACTTGGAATGGTGATCTATAAATAGATAGGTCCTCCCTCTTTTCATAATTAATAGATCTATAAGATAAAAGATTATATCTATAGTATTTTTTCAAATTATCTTTCTGATTTGGTAATAAATATACTTCGTAATCACTTTGTTTTTTATAATAACTCAATTGTTCTTTTTCATATGAATCTGCTTTTTTAAAATTTTTATCTCGAATTGTACGACATTTTTTTGTGCTATTTCGCCATTTTTGTACTATTAATTTAGACCATTTAATCTGAGATAAATGATATTGAGAATAACCTCTTAACCAGCCTTTCCATTGATTTTTTTTCGAGTTCGTAAGTTTCTTATCTTTTAATTTCGAATCAATTATTCCTTGTCTGCCAAAATTATTGTTTATTGAAGTTTTAAGAAAAAAAGGTGTTCCGCGATATTCAAGAATATTAAACAAATTGGGGGCTTGGACTTTTGATAATTTGTAAAATACATATGCTTGTGAGAAGGAGGATAATTTATCAAAATTCTGTGAATTATTATTACTAATATTATAAAAGGACTTTTGTATAGTTGAAATAAAGTTAATTGTATTTTGATTGGTTTTATTACTTTTTTCGTGATTTTTTTTAGTATTGGAAATAGGTTTATCAATAATAGTTTTTATTGATTCAAGAAAAAGTTTTGTATGTATTTTTGGAATATTAATGATAGATAGAAGGATATCTATATATATATTTTCAATGAAAAATTTTATAAAAAAATAAAATTTACGGATTATTCGAGCACTACGTCGTTTTAATATTTGCCAAATAATTTTTGTTAATTCGAATTTTTTAGCATTATAACTATTTTTATTAGTACTAACATTTATTCCGGGAGTCACTTTCTTTTTTTCTTTTGTAATTCTTTCTATTTTTTTTCTAATTAGACTTGTTCTATCAGTTAGACCATTCATTTTTTTTTCTGTTAGTAAAAAATTTGTCCAATTTCTAGATTTAATTTGATCCATTGATTCATTAATTATTTGATTATCCGTTATAGAATCTTTTTCTTTTTTAGTTTCTCTTGATTTATCTACTTCTTTCAATCTACTAAATATCAATATAATTTTATTTATTTTTGAGATTTCTTTTATTTTTTTTTTGAAATTTCTAAGTTTTTTTTCGAGTTTCTTTAAAATAGGTTCAAAAAAGGAAGTCCTTTTTCGAGGAGAACCAAAAGGAAGTTCAGTTTCCATTCCCCAAACTGTTAAAAAACAAAAATCATCCTTTTGACCTTTCTTTTTTATTCGATCTAGATAAGAATACCTTAGTTTATATCCGTGCCAAGGTTTTAGACGGAAAGGAAATAGGATTTTTATCTGAATGCCGTCTAGTAACCAATTTTTTGGAAATTCTCTTTCGGATAATTGAACACCATTATAGGTGCATTTAATATGTATTTCTCTATTCCATTTCTTTAAATCTTCAGACCATTCAGGAAATTGCAATAGTAACATACGGACAATGTTTTTAGCTATTATTAATGAAGGTAATAGAATATATTTTCTAAGAGTTGATTGAGTTATTAACATTAAACCTCTTATTACTTGCGCAAACGGGATCGTATCCCAAGCTTCTGCTATTTCTATGCGTGCTTTCTCCTTTCTTTTGTTCTCTTTTTTTTTGTCCTTCTCTTTTTTTTTGTCCTTCTCTTTTTTTTTTCCTTCTTTTCTCTCTTCTTCTGTGTAATCTGAAATTTTTAGTTCGG